CAAATTTCTACAGAAGATATTTTTCAATCTCATCGATCTCATAAGTATCATACCAAATCCCATCAATCGAATCACTTTTTCGAGAAATACGAGATATCTAAGTCATACAAGTAAAGAGATCTATTCATGGATAAGAAAAGGGCAAAGGTTTCAGACTCATGATGAAATAGAATCCTGGATCGAGACCTGTGATTGGTTTTTGGATGAAGAGAGAGTTTACTCGTTTCATTTCTCCACCCTAAGGCCAGAAAAAGGGATTGATCAAATTCTATGGAGTCTGACTCATATTGATCGTTTAGTAAAGAGTGACTATGGTTATCAAATGTTTGAACAAGCGGGAGCAATTTACTTACGATACTTAGTTGACATTCATCAAAAGGATCTAATGAATTATGAGTTCAATACATCCTGTTTAGCAGAAAGACGGATATTCCTTGCTCATTATCAGACAATCACTTATTCACAAACCTCGTGTGGGGCCAATAGTTTTCATTTCCCATCTCATGGAAACCCGAAACCCTTTTCGTTCCGCCTAGCGCTATCCCCCTCTAGGGGTATTTTAGTGATAGGTCCTATAGGAACTGGACGATCCTATTTGGTCAAATCCCTAGCGACAAACTCCTATCTTCCTTTTATTACGGTATTTCTGAACAAGCTGGGTTTGAAAATAGTTATTGATGATCTCGATCCTGAGGACTATATGGAAGCGCTTGATGATGTGGATATTGATGGGATTGATAATGATAGCGATCCTGCTAAGGAATATATGGATGCGCTTAGAGATGCGGATGATATTGATGATCGTGACTATTCGAACTTGGACTCGGACCCGGAGCTGAGGGAGGAGTATACGGTGGATGATGAGATACTTAGGTATATCATCGAGTTGGAAATCAACCTAGCTTCTATCAACTTGCAATTCGAATTGGCAAGAACAATGTCTCCTTGCATAGTATGGATTCCAAACATTCATGATCTGTATGTGGATGAGTCGGAGTCCCTCGGTTTATTATTGAACTATCTCTCCGGGGATTGTGAAAGACGGTCCACTAGAGAGATTCTTGTTATTGCTTCGACTCATATTCCCCAAAAAGTGGATCCCGCTCTAATAGCTCCGAATAAATTAAATACATGCATTAAGATACGAAGGCTTCTTATTCCACAACAACGAAAGCACGTTTTCACCCTTTCGTATACTAGGGGATTTCACTTGGAAAAGAAAATGTTCCATACTAATGGATTCGGGTCCATAGCCATGGGTTACAATGCACGAGATCTTGTAGCAATTACCAATGAGGCCCTATCGATTAGTATTACACAGAAGAAATCAATTATAGACACTAATACAATTCGATTCGCTCTTCATAGACAAACTTGGGAGTTGCGAGCGCATGTAAGACCGGTTCCGGATCATGGGATCCTTTTCTATCAGATAGGAAGGGCTGTTGCACAAAATGTACTTATAAATAATTGCTGCCTTATAGATCCTATATCTATCTATATGAAGAAGCAATCATGTTACGAAGGGGATCCTTATTTGTACAAATGGTTCTTCGAACTTGGAACGAGCATGAAGAAATTAACGATACTTCTTTATCTTTTGAGTTGTTCTGCCGGATCGGTCGCTCAAGATCTTTGGTCTCTACCCGGACCCGATGAAAAAAATTGGATCACTTCTTATAGACTCGTTGAGACGGATTCTGGTCTAGTTGATGGCCTATTAGAAGTAGTAGAAGGCGCTCTGGTGGGATCCTCGCTTCTTCGGCCCGAACCGAGGAATCCCTTAGAGATGATGGAAAATGGATCTCGTTCTATCTTTGATCGTAGATTTCTCTACGAATCGGAGTTTAAAGAATGGGCAGAAGGCACCGACCCGCAACAGTTAGCGGAGGATGTAGTCGATCACATAGTTTGGGCTCCTAGAATATGGCAACCTTGGGGCTTTCTATTTGATTGGATCGAAAGGCCCAATGAATTGGAATTTCCCTATTGGGCCAGGTCATTTCGGGGCAAGCCGATCATTTCTGATGAAGTGAATGATGAATATTTTGATTATGCATTTTTTGGTGAAGGGGATGGTGGATATGATGAAGAGGATGAGCTTCAAGAGAATGATTGGGAGTTCTTGCAGAGTGAAACCATGGAGTACCCTGGACGAGATAGATCTTCCAAAGAACAAGTCTTTTTTCGAAAAGGCCAATTCATTTGGGACCCTGGAGATCCACTCTTTTACATATTCAACGATGAGCTCTCTGTCTTTCTGTTTTCACATCGAGAATTCTTTGCAGATGAAGAGATGTCAAAGGGGCTTCTTCTGACTTCCCAAAGGGAGACTCTATATAAACGCGGGTTTAGCAAGAAACCGAAAGAAAAGTACTTCGAATTTTTTATTAATCGCCAGAGACGGAGACGGCTTAGAACCATTAGTTCATTATATAATCGATCTTTCCGTTCGAATATTCAATCCGCGAGTTATCAGTACTTATCAAATCTGTTCCTA